ATGAAGTTAGTTAATGTGCTTAGTTGGATTTTTACGTTAGACCACAAGCGTATAGGGGTAATATATACTTTTTTGGGCTTGTGGGCTGGATTTGTGGGTTTGAGGTTTAGTTTAATTGTTCGTATAAATTTTTTGGAGCCATATTATAAAGTTGTTCCGTTAGAATGTTATAAATTTTTGGTGACTAATCATGGCATTATAATGATTTTCTTTTTTTTAATGCCTGTATTGATAGGGGGTTTTGGGAATTATTTATTACCCTTGTTAGGGGGTTTATCTGATCTAAATTTACCTCGTTTGAATGCTTTGAGTGCTTGGCTTTTAGTACCATCAGTTATATTTTTGATTATTAGTATGTGTTTGGGGGCAGGTATTGGATGAACGTTTTATCCTCCTTTATCTTCTTCATTATTTATTGATAGTATGGGGGTAGATTTTCTTATGTTTTCTTTACATTTGGCGGGGCTTTCTAGTATTTTTAGCTCTATTAATTTTATATGTACTTTGTATACTATATTTAGAGATAATCTTTTTGCTCGTAGATCTATAATTCTTTGGGCATACTTATTTACATCTATGCTGTTATTGCTGACTCTTCCGGTGTTAGCAGCGGCTATTACTATGTTGTTGTTTGATCGTAAATTTAGATCAGCATTTTTTGATCCGTTGGGCGGTGGGGATCCTGTTTTATTTCAACATATGTTTTGATTTTTTGGTCATCCGGAGGTGTATGTGTTGATTTTACCCGGGTTTGGAATAATTAGGCATATATGTTTAAGTTTAAGTTTGATTTCTGATGCGTTTGGGTTTTATGGTTTGGTGTTTGCGATGTTTTCTATAGTTTGTTTAGGTAGGAGTGTTTGGGGGCATCATATGTTTACTGTTGGACTTGATGTTAAGACAGCTGTATTTTTTAGTTCTGTTACTATGATTATAGGTGTTCCAACTGGTATAAAGGTTTTTACTTGATTATATATGCTCTTAAACTCTATGGTTAATAAGAGAGATCCTATTATTTGATGAGTTGTTTCATTTATTGTTTTGTTTAGGTTTGGTGGTGTTACTGGTATAATATTATCTGCTTGTGTGTTGGATAAAGTATTACATGATACTTGATTTGTTGTTGCTCATTTTCATTATGTTATGTCTTTGGGTTCTTATATAAGAATTATTATAATGTTTATTTGATGGTGACCGTTAATAACAGGTATGACATTAAATAAGAGTTTGCTTCAGTGTCAGTGTATTATATCTAATGTAGGTTTTAAATTGTGTTTTTTTCCTATGCATTATTTTGGTTTGTGTGGGCTACCTCGTCGGGTGTGTATTTATGAAGCTGGGTATAATTGGGTTAATTTAGTGTGTACTATTGGTTCTTTTATAACAGCGTTTAGTGCTTGTTTTTTTGTTTTTATACTATGAGAATCTTTAGTTAGAGATAATAAGATAATTGGATTTTATGGGTCGTCCGGGTTATTAACTAATGTGATTCGTTTAAGTCCAGTAGCATGCCATAATAATTATTTTGGCTATTGGCACGCTGTTAATTATGGTGGTATGTGTGGTAGTGTTAATTATATGTTGGTTATTTAGTTTAATTAAAATGTGGGTTTTGTAAGCCTAAGATAGTGTGTTGCTATTGACCTAAAATTTTGAGGTTACTATTATGTTGTTATTGGTTTATTTGCCTTTTGCATCATGCTTTATAAAATTATGAATAGATGTTTATAACCGAAAAGTCTAGATTTTACTTTTAGTTGCTTTGCGCTGAATTATATTGTGTAAATTTTTTAAAACTAATAGTAGGTTGTGATAAATTAGTCGTTAGACTTTATATCTGTTTAATTGTGATATTTTCTGATAACGCGCCAGGTTATGAGATCTGGTGTGATACTATACATGAAGTTTTTTTTGTTTATAAAAGGGTTAAAGTTACCTTTTTTTAGTGAGTTTGTTGTAAGTTTATTATTGTGTTGTTGACTGGTTAGTTTAGTATGCACAATTTATTGAATGTTTAGTTTGTAAACAATTATTAAATGAGTAATCTTATTATATTAATTAGTTCTCGAGTTTTGCCCGTCTGTTTATTAAAAACATTTCTAACTTTTATTATGTTAGTTAGTATGACCTGCTCTATGCTTATGTAAATGGCCGCAGTATCTTGACTGTGCGAAGGTAGCATAATTAATTGCCCTATAATTGGGGGCTTGTTTGAATGGTTGAACGAGGTAATAATGAATATTTGATATTTTATTGAAATTAGTTGTGAGGGCACAGAAACCTCATGTATTAATTAGACGGAAAGACCCCGGGATCTTTTATTTTACCTGGGGCAGGTGTTAATGTTTTATTAGTATTTAGACCCTATAAAGGTTATTGGGTAAGTTACCCCGGGGATAACAGTGTAATGACCAATGAGAGATCGTATCGAATTTGTTGTTTGCCACCTCGATGTTGACTTAGGTAGAAGTATGGACGCAGTAGTTCAGTGCTTGGGTCTGTTCGACCTTATTTGCCTCCATGAGTTGAGTTAAGACCGGCGTGAGCCAGGTCGGTTCTTATCTATTTGAGGGGCGTATCAGTACGAAAGGACCGTATGCTCTTTTATTGAGTATTCAGCCGGTGAGGTCTTAGCTTTGCAAAAGCTAGTGAAAGAAATTTATTTCTTAATACTTTGTTTGTTTAACTATGGCAATAGAAAGTTGTTTGGTTTAGTTGCATAAAATAATTTTATGTTTTTGTAGCTTTAGCTGTACTACATGGGATTAGCAATTAATTTTTTATTAGAATTCGTGTTTTGTAAGAATACTTTAATGAAAGGGGATAGGACACAGTGCCAGCATCTGCGGTTAATCTGTTTTCTTTGCTTTCTTATAGGTTTAATTATACATTTATATATAAAGTTGGGTGAAATCTTTTTGGTTTTGTATTTTATGTATATTTTTAATAAATGCTGTATATGACAGGGATTAGATACCCCATTAATGTTGTGTTGTAGTGTTTACCTTAGTTTTATAACTAAAATAGTTTGGCAGCGAGTAAATTCGTTCAGGGGAAGGTGTGTTATAAAGGATGATCCGCCAAATAATTAACTTAGTTTATGTTGGTGTATATCTGGTTTGATATTATTGCTTTAATAGCTTAATTTGTGTATAATAAGTATTTAAGCCAAGTCTATGTGCTGCTTATCTAAGTTTTCATGCGTTACTTTAATAAAGTCAAATTTGTAATAGTTTGATATTTAGGACTTGATAGTAATATAAATTAATTATGTTTGTGTGAAAATGGTTTAGCTCGGGTACACACCGCCCGTCACCCTCGATAATCGTTGAGGTAAGTCGTAACAAGGTAACTTTAAATGAATTTGAAGTTAATTACTAAGAAGGCTTGGTTAGTGGTGATGAAATTATATTTGTTGTATTATGATATTGTTTGTTATATTTTTGCTGTGTGCGTATTCATTATTTGTTTTGTCTATATGTTGTTATTTTGGGGTTTGTTAGGGGGTGGAAGCGTAGCGCTTGAGTCTGAAAATCAAGTGATTGAATTTATTTGGACTGTTTTGCCAACTATTATAGTTTTAGTTTTATGTGGTTTGAAAGTTAATTTTATTACTAATAATTTGGATACATTTTGTGAGGATACTATAAAGATTGTTGGACATCAATGGTATTGAAGGTATGAATATAAAGATGGAGAATTTGATTCTTTTTCTTGTTTGGATGGGTTGCTTGTGGATAAGCCATTGCGTCTTGTGTATGGTGTTCCTTATCATTTAATAGTAACATCCGCGGATGTGATACATTCTTTTCATGTACCATCATTAAATTTGAAGATGGATGCTATACCTGGTCGTTTGAATCATTTGTTTTTTTGTCCTAGACTTTATGGGTTGTTTATAGGTTATTGTGCAGAGCTTTGTGGGGTTAATCATAGTGTTATGCCTATAGCGATTGAGGTAGTTAAAAATGTTGATTAAGTTTGTTTTAGTATAAGTTTATTATATTAACTTTTCGTGTTGATGATAGTTTGTGTGAAACTAAACAAATTTTATGATTTGAACTTCTATATTATTTTTTATTTATTTTTTTGTATTATTCTTGTTTTCTTTAGTTAGTCACCCGGTTTATTATTGTGGGTTTTTAGTGGTTAACGCATTAGTGTGTAGGTTGATAAGTTATAGAGTGCTTGGATTTAGTTGATACTCTTTATTGTTTTGTTTGATTTACGTGAGGGGGGTGTATATATTATTCGTTTTTGTGTCAGTGCACAGCCCTAATAGAAAATATATTAAATGTTATAGCCTAAAATGATTTTCTTTTTTCTTATTAGTTTTTATCTTATTATTGGTTGGGGGTTTGTTCATTTATGGTGTAACCTTTATAGAATTTAGTAGGTTTTTGTGTACTGTGAAAGAAGGTAATTTTTATGTTATCATGTGTTTAACATTGTTATTTGGCTTTTTAGTGTTAAGGTTAATAATGGGAATTAAGTTAAATTATTATCGTTAATCTTCTAACTTAACATATAGATTAATGTGAAAGATTGTAAATCTTTTTAAAGTAAATTTGCTAGTTAGGAATTTAATGTTGTTATATTATAATAACAAGTATAAATGTAAATAAATGTAGAAATTGATTTTGCTTTAATTCTTTATTTTGTTTGGGTATATTAATTTACATCGTGTAATACATGGTTGAAATGGTTAGTTTTACAATTTATATGCTTATTAAAGCTTTATGCTTGTAACTGATTTATATGCTTATTAAAGCTTTATGCTTGTAACTGATTTAGCATTTGATTTGAAATCAAATTGATTGTTTTTATTAACAATACTAGCTTATTGTAAGAATGCCAGATAAAATTGGGAGTGGCTTAGGTTCATTTTATGACATTTAGTCTTCTTGCTTGATTGGGGACGAAGAAAGAAGAGGTAGTTATGTCAGAATTATATGAGTTAGCTTTAAGCGTTAATTATGGATGTTGTCCTAACTATTAGTATGTAGACATAAACGAAGCTTATGTTACGGCCATAAGATGAGGGCAGCTTAGACTGTCGTATGTTTTATATGTGATTTTGAGGGGGATTTTGGGTTGCTTCTAGTATGTTGTGTTTTTCTGTTGTTACTATGTGTTGGTTGGGTTATATAATGTCGATCACATTTTTATCCTTTGGTGATAAGCTCTGGTTAGTGGATTTAGATTTTGATTTACTTACTGTGCTAGTTTTGTTAATGTTGCTAATTTGTTTTGTATACGTTTATAATTATACTGAACATTATTTTGGTGTAGGCTTAGAGAGTGTGAGGTTGAAAAAGATTATTTGTTTATTTGTTGGGGTGATGGCGTCGTTGGTGTGTACCGGAGATTTTTTATTAACTTTAATTTTTTGAGAGTATTTAGGGGTAGTAAGGTTTTTTTTAATATTATTCTATGATAGTTATCTTAGTTTGCGTTCTTCTATTATTACTTTAGTATCATCACGATTTGGTGATGTTTGTTTATTTATTTTGATATGTATGAGTTACTATATAGCAAAAAGACCGGCGTGAGCCATTTTAATATTTTTTTTTATAATATTTACTAAGAGTGCAAGGTTTCCGTTTATTAGGTGACTACTAGAGGCTATGCGTGCACCAACCCCGGTGAGATCATTAGTCCATTCGTCGACATTAGTAGCGGCCGGGGTTTGGTTTTCTACACGTTACGATGTTTTATTGTGATTTCACGATTTATTTATTTTTAGCGGTTTGCTACTGTTGACAATTTTCATTACAGGGGTGTGTTGTTTCTTTTTTGTAGATTTAAAGAAGATCGTTGCTCTGTCAACTTGTAATAAAATTTCTTGATGTGTACTTTATTTAATTTTTGGTGATTTTGTTTTATCTCTATTCCAATTGATTAGTCATGGCGTAGCAAAGTGTATGTTGTTTATGCTTGTTGGTGATGTTATGAGAGGAAGAGGAGGGTCACAGACTAGTAACTGTATATATAGCCCATATTTATACGGTAAATGAGGGGTGTTTAGTTTATTTTCTGTTGTTTTGGGTTTATCTGGTGCACCATTTATTGGGGTGTTTTTCTCTAAGCATTTTTTACTAACTAATTTTATGGGTGTGGGCAGAATCTTACTATATTTGTGTGTTTTGAGTTGTGTGTTTATTTCTTATTTTTACTCATTTCGTCTTTGTTCTGTGATTATAAAATTTAAGTCGGGGCTGTCAGCAGGTACACTATATTTTTTTAAAAGTGGTTTAATGGTTTATTTTTGATTATTTATAAATTATTTTGTTTCTGGTAAATTAGATGAAGTTGCTTCTTTGAGGTTTATTACTAGGCTGGATTTACTCTTTTTTCAATTTATTTCATGTATAACTGCCTATCTTTTATATAAAAGTATTGTTTTTAGCTCATGGAGAAGAAGTTTGTTTGGTTGTGATAAATTAGTAGAATTATTTTATTATTTATTCTTATGATTATGGGGCAGGATTGCTGTATTTTTTTATCGATGAGATAGCTACTTACTATTTGTGTTTAGTGGAGCCGGCATAAAAAGCATTAAAATTTATATAATGAAATTTTTAAATATTATTGTTATGACAATATTTTTATTTTTAATGTGTTTTGGTATAGTATATAAATAGTTAATTATGTGGATAGGTATAGTATATAAATAGTTAATTATGTGGATAGGTATAGTATATAAATAGTTAATTATGTGGATAGGTATAGTATATAAATAGTTAATTATGTGGATAGGTATAGTATATAAATAGTTAATTATGTGGATAGGTATAGTATATAAATAGTTAATTATGTGGATAGGTATAGTATATAAATAGTTAATTATGTGGATAGGTATAGTATATGGATAGGACAGCAGTGGTAGGCTGTCTATGTAGGTAGATGTGGTATGTTGTTAGTATAATTAGTATGCTATTTTTCCAAGATGGTGGTCTAGTGTTTGTTTAGGCGACATAGAAAATGTCTGTTTTTCCGATTTTTAATGCTTTTTATGCCGGATTTTTTTTGTTTGGGTTGTTTACTTGAAAGATTAGATTGTTGTTGTTTGCTCTTTTTTGTATGTTGCTATCGATTATTTTATATTTATATGATAGAGAAAATATTGGTTGTAAGTTATGTTATGTTTCTGGTTTTTGATTATTTATTTTAAGGGAGGTCATTGTTTTTGGTAGCTTGTTGTTTTGTTGTTTATACTTTGATTATAATTATTATATTAATTTGTCTAGGGCATTAGAGTTACCTTTTTTGGGGTGTTTTTTTTTATTGGGATCTAGTCTAACAGTGACTTCTTACCATCACCTGATTAAATGAGAATTGAGTTGAGTGCCTTTGTTGTTAACTATAATCTTAGGGAGAATGTTTATTTTTTTACAAATGTTCGAGATGGAAGAGATTATGAAAGAAAATGTCTGTTTTTCCGATTTTTAATGCTTTTTATGCCGGATTTTTTTTGTTTGGGTTGTTTACTTGAAAGATTAGATTGTTGTTGTTTGCTCTTTTTTGTATGTTGCTATCGATTATTTTATATTTATATGATAGAGAAAATATTGGTTGTAAGTTATGTTATGTTTCTGGTTTTTGATTATTTATTTTAAGGGAGGTCATTGTTTTTGGTAGCTTGTTGTTTTGTTGTTTATACTTTGATTATAATTATTATATTAATTTGTCTAGGGCATTAGAGTTACCTTTTTTGGGGTGTTTTTTTTTATTGGGATCTAGTCTAACAGTGACTTCTTACCATCACCTGATTAAATGAGAATTGAGTTGAGTGCCTTTGTTGTTAACTATAATCTTAGGGAGAATGTTTATTTTTTTACAAATGTTCGAGATGGAAGAGATTATGATAAATATATATGATACAACATTTCATGCTAGAAGTTTTTGTACAGTTGGTTTACATTTTAGTCACGTGCTATTAGGCGTTATCGCGTTGATTACTGTTTTGACGGTTAGTGGTAAGCTATTAGGGTATTATCATTGTTCTATTGTTGTATGGTATTGACATTTTGTGGATTATGTTTGGTTATTTGTGTATACTTTTGTATATATTTGTTAATTTATTGCTGGTAGGTTATTAAAACTGACAAGTTGTGGTTTTGTTGAATACATTTTATGCTTTTGTGTACCAGTAAAATAATGGTTAATATTATTCGACGTAATTTGATTGATTTGCCTATTAAATATTCTTTAAATTATTATTGGTGTAGAGGTTTTATGATTTCTGCTTTTATGGTTGTCCAGATTTTGACTGGTGTGGTGTTATCTTTTTTGTATGTTGCTGATTCTATGGTAAGATTTTCTATTGTTATGAAATTCTCTAAAGATTCTTTTTATACTTGGTGTTTACGTTATTGGCATATATGAGGAGTAAAATTATTATTTATTTTATTTTTTATTCATATGGGTCGTGCGTTGTATTATTCTAGTTATAGAAAGAAGGGTGTTTGAAATGTTGGATTTATACTATATTTGTTATTAATGGTTGAGGCGTTTACTGGTTATATTTTACCGTGACACCAGATGTCTTATTGAGCTGCTACAGTTTTGACTTCTGTGGTCGAAAGTTTACCTTTTTTGGGGCAAATGCTTTATAAGTATATTGTGGGAGGATTTTCTGTGAATGAACAGACATTAATTCGTGTATTTTCTGTGCATGTGTGTTTGGGGTTTGTTATTCTAGGATTTATGGTGTTGCATCTATTTTACTTACATAAGAGTGGTAGAAAAAATCCATTATTTTCGGTTACTTCTTTTTCAGATTTGATTTATTTTCATTCTTATTTTAGTATAAAGGATTTTATGTGTTTTGTTGTAACTTTTCTATCGATGGTTATAATATTATTTTATGTTCCAGATGGTTTAGTGGATATAGAAGCATATCTAGAAGCAGATTCAATGAAAACGCCTGTTAGTATAAAGCCTGAGTGATACTTTTTGACTTTTTATGCTATTCTGCGTTGTATAAAATCTAAGTTGGGAGGCTTGGCATTGATAGCTGCTTTCTTGTTTTTTTTATGAATGCCAAGATTCAAAAAATCAACTGCGTATTCTATTTATCGTCAGTTGATTTTTTGAGGTATTATTAGAATGTATACTTCTCTGATTTATTTAGGGGGTTGTCATCCGGAGTATCCATATTTGTATGTATGTAAGGGGTTTAGAATATTGATGGTAACTTTAATGTTTTTGTTTAAGTTATTTTGAGTGCCATGTAAATCTGTTCGTTTTTAATAAATGATTACTATTTTTTTGGTTTTATTTTTTATTGTGGTTTTGAGATTTTTTTTGTCTTTTAGTCGATTTTTGAATTGTTTGATTATATTAGAAAACTTTAATGTGTTACTATTATTATTTTGTTTATTGTTGGGGACTTTTGATAGCCATATGATGTTTATTATTTTAATAGTTGTTTCTACTGTTGAAATAATTGTTGGTTTGGTGGTGTTGACACGTGTTTGAGAATGTTCAAGTACTATAGAATTAATTTCTTTTTAGTGAGGTTTATGTTTTATGGCTTTCTTTTATTATTGGGGCCGGGGGCGTTGGCACTTAGAAGCGATTATACAGTCGTTAGGAAATATTTCGTTTTTGACTCTATATCATTTTATTTAATTTTACTAATTTTGCTGTTGGGGGTGGTTAGTCAATTATCTTTTTCGACATATTTGAGATTAAGAGTTTGTTTTTATTTGTTTTTGAGGATTTTTTTTAGAGTAGCGAGTTTTTGTGTAAAACATTCAATAATTTTTTGGTGTTTTTATGAGTTATCAATGCTACCGTTGCTGTATTTAATTTTTAAGGAATCCCCATATTCTGAACGTTTTCTAGCTGGTTGATATTTTGCTTGTTACTTATTGGTGACTAGTCTACCACTTGTTTTGTTACTTTTGTATTTATGCGCGAGAAATAATTCTTGTTTTTTTAAAGATTGGTCTAAGAATAGGGTTGGGCTATGAGTGTTTATTGTTTTATCTTTTGTATTTTTTACTAAGGTACCGTTGACGCCGTTTCACACATGATTACCTATAGTGCATGCTGAGGCGGCTAGGATTGTTTCTATTTTTTTGAGTGGTTATATAATGAAGTTGGGGATTTTGGGGGTGTACCGCTGTTCATGTTTTATCTTTGATGATTATTTATTTGGTTATTTATTTATTTGTTTAGTTTTATCTATATTCTTTCTTATTACTGCGACTAGTGAGTTGGATGGTAAGCGTTGATTGGCATTTTTAAGATTAGCACATATTACTATTCCGCTTTTTGCATTTTTTATTAGAGACTACGGTGATATAAATTATTCTTTTTATTATTGTGTTGGTCACGGATTAAGTGCCGGTTTGGTGTTTGGTTTATTGTGATATTTTTATGATGTATCTAATAGTCGTAATTGATTGTTGTTAAAGTCTTCTATAAATTGTAGTAGTATAATGATTTTAGTTATTACATGTTTATTGAGTTTATGCTCACTTCCGCCGACTATACAGTTTTTTTGTGAAGTTTCATTGATTAAGATTTCTGCTAAATTTCTTGTTTACCTACTATTCTGAGGTGTTTATTTATTTTTGGGAGGGCTCGTGCCGTTAGTCATGTGTGGTCATTTATTAATTCGTAGAGAATGAAAAGAAATTTGGGAGTGTAGCAAGTTTAATTATTTTAAATTTTTAATAATTTTATGCTTTTGGTGTTATGTAGGGCTGATTGTAGTTTAATTTAACGAGGTGTATTGCATTTTGCATTTTGGTTGCGAGGGGGGCTAGTTGCCCGTTAAATTTCTCTTAGCTTAAGACAAAAGCATCAATTTGAAGCATTGAAGATAATTTAATTAGAGAGTCTGGTAAGTTAAGTTAAACTGTGGGGTTCATGTCCCCTTTATACATTTTATGTCTGGGCAGGTAGTATGTTTAATATGTTTAATAATTATAGTTCTATTCTTTCTAGTTTGTATAATAATATAATTGTCGTTTTTTCTTATTATTACTTGTGTGTTTTGAGTTGTGTGTTATCTTTATTTTTGTTTTATCGTGTACCTTATTGTTATAGTCCTTTTTTGTTCTGTGTCTTTTTGCTATCTGTTGTATTTAGTATGTTTGTATCGTTGTTTTTTCGTCGTTTATTAATTACTGTGGAAGACTTTTTTAGTAGTTTTATACCAGTTGGAACACCTATTTATATATGCCCATTGGTGTGTATAGCAGAAACGATTAGATATATTATTCGTCCTGTAGTATTAATTTTACGTCCGTTTATAAATGTAAGATTAGGATGTTGAGGAGGCTTGGCATTGTGTGGTTTATGCTTTAGGAGTTGGCTGTGGGGTTTACTTTTATTTATTTTACTCTTTTATGAAGTTTTTGTTGCTATTATTCATTGATATATAGTTACTAGCATATTATCTTTCTCTATAGAGCATTAGTAGTTAGGTAAATGTTAGTTGGCCGTGTGTATGCTGGTTTAGCGTCGTTTTCTCTTCTTTTTTCTGTTTTGTTCTGTTTTTTTTGTAGTGTAGTGGATACATTACTTGGGTTTTGATTCTTTTTGGAATTGTGTGGGCTTTCTATTATTCCTTGCTTTTTTTACAGGAGGGGTGACAGTGTTTATGGTTTTTATAGTTCTTTATTAACGTATGTGATAGTGTCTGGGTTGTCTTCTGTTTTATTGGTTGTTGGTATTTTATTTTTTGAGTTGTATTATTTTGTGTTTATTGGGTTTTTATTGAAGTTTGGTTTATTTCCTTTTAGTTTGTGGTTGTATCGTGTATTTAGTTGCAGTAATTGATTGTTCATTTTTTTTTTGAGTGTTATATTAAAGTTTCCTATATTGTTTTTTTGTTTTTTGTTTCAGGGGTTAAGCTTATATTTTGTTTATGGTGATTGCATATTAACATTGGTGGTATGTTCATTTTTTTTTTGATTTTTTAGTTGTGATTGGGAGTTTATTTGGTGTCATATGTCTTTGTCTTCTGTGGCTACATTATTTGCGGCTTGTTTTTGTTCTAAGCCTGAGATTTGTTTTTTTATTTATTTTTATTTTTTTTTGTGGGGAGGTTTATGTATTTTGTATTTTTGTCACGTTGGAGATGATAGTAGATTTGAGAATAAGTTTTGATGGTTTTGTTTTTTGTTATTGATTACTCCGTTTTCATTGCCTTTATTTTATAAGTTGAGAGTTTGTATTGGTATTTTTTGTTCATCTTTTTATCTTTTAGTAGTGTGGGGTTTATATAGATTTTCTGAACAGTATTTTTTATATAAGTTGAGTAGTAAATATTTTTATTCTGGTGTTTATAATTTATGAGTTGATTGGGGGTTAATTGCGATGTAGTTTATAGAAAATGCTTATTTTACACATAGGAGAACTTGTTGTGAAGCTTTGCTAAACGAAATAGTTTAAATTAAAAGAATTTTTGGTTTGCGTCCTTAGGGTGGATGTTATCCTTTCGTTGTTTGTTGTTTGCGATCTTAGTTTATTTGTAGAATTGTGGTTTGTCTTGCTATTGGAGGTGTTAGCCAGATCGCTTACTATGATTTTTGGTTTTATTTCTGGTTTATTTGGTTTATTATTGAGTTTGTTGGTTATTGCGTTTTTTATTTTAGGAGAACGTAAGGTGTTAGGTTATTGTCAGTATCGTAAGGGACCTAATAAGGTTGGATTTATGGGATTGTTGCAGAGGTTTTCTGATTTGATGAAGTTGGTTTTTAAGTATAAGTACTATTGTTTTCAAAGACGTAGATATATAGGATTGATTGGAGTGTTTTTGTTGGTTTGTTTAGTAGTTTTTTATTGTTTGATTTATGGTACTTATTTTAGTTTTAGTTATTCTGCGTTTTCTCTTGTGTGATATCTGGTTATAACTAGTATTACTAGTTATGCATTGTTGTGTAGGGGTTGGGGAAGCTATAGTAGATATTCTTTTTTAGGGGCTATGCGTTCAGCTTTTAGTTCTGTTAGATTTGAGGCTTGTTTTATGTGCGTTGTTATATTTTGTTCTTTGTGTTATGGCGGTTATTGTTTGAGTAGCTATTATTATTCTAGTATAGTTTCTTTGTTTATATTTCCTTGTTTATACTTATTGTTTTTAGTATGTATATTATGTGAGACGAATCGTACACCCTTTGATTATGCTGAGTCGGAAAGTGAATTGGTTAGTGGGTTTAAAACAGAGTATAGTGGTATCTTTTTTACTTGTTTATTTGCTTGTGAATATATAATAATTTTTATATTTTCTTGGTTAGGTTCAATTATAATGGTTGGTGGCGGGTTATTAGGATTTATTATTATGAGGTTTCATTTGTTATTTTTTATGTGGGCTCGGGCCACGTTGCCGCGAATTCGTTATGATTATTTTGTTAATTTTTTTTGGTCTATAGCTTTGCCTTTATTAATGGTTAGTTTTTTTTTAATTGTTAAATAGGGTTGTCTGTGTAGATTATTTTTAAATCGTGATGCTGTTAACTTCAAAAAGAGTGTTGCTCCACGGTCGTAAATAGATTGCTTACTTTAGTTTATTTAGAATGGGGATTTTGGGGGTCTTTGGTCTCTTTGAGAAGTTTGGCCAATAGGGCTGCTAAGCAGGTTACTTTGATATAGTAAATGGTAAATTATTTATTTCGTTGGTATCGCTTGCGTATCTAAGTTTAAGGGCTGGATTCTTATTTCAGTAATGTGTAATTGACACCGTGGGCTGTAATGTTTTTTTTATTTTATGGTTTTGGACTGTTTGCTTGTTTATTTTTTATTATATATTTTTTTAGTAGTGGTTTGTTTAAAAAGAGTGGCGGATTGGTGGTAGCTTGAGTTAGACCTTATGAATGTGGATTTTCTCCGAGTTCTCTTAGTCTTAAATGTTTTAGATTTACTTACTTTTCATTGTTAGTGTTTTTTGTAATATTTGATTTAGAAATTTCTTTGTTATTAAAAATGCCGGAGCAGGGGATATTATTTGAAAATTTTTATTATTATTACACTTTTTTGTTGATATTAGTTATTGGTTTTTTGCTTGAGGTAGTGATGGGGTATGTTCGTTGAGGCTACTAGATGAAGAATTATGTGAAGTTACTGCTAATAATTTTGTGTCAATTTGTTTTGACTTTCTTCTTTTTATAAGATTAAGTTATTAAGTTAGACTGGGTGTTTTCAAAACATTTAGAGAGTTTTATCATCTTATGTTT